TTCTAATCATAGAAAAACTCTCTTCGAGCGAACCAGCCTACTCTCTGTATGAGGTTTACGCGATGGTTGGAAAAGAGACACATTTAGTTGGAAATTCCAATGTGGCGGATAAACTCATATACATATATCTGCACAGGCCAATCAATAGTTCAAGTCATACACTCCCATAATCTATCTTCTCTTCGGAAAATCCACTTCAACTATTCATATTCAGATAAATGAAATAATAAAATATTGCAGAATTGAAGGAAAATATCTAAATAAATGTCTTAATTTTTTTGATTCTTTTTTTTCATATTTGTAGCAATGAAATAGGATTGTTCCTACCCAAAATGATATAAGATTGATTCCAAATATCTAGGAACGATCTTCTCTATCTCTATAAAGGACCAGAAATACCTTGTTTACGTATCATTGGAAAGTGCATTAACATAAATACCGAAGTAAGCAGAGGTAATACAAAAGTGTGTAAACTATAAAAACGAGTCAAAGTAGATTGACCCACACTAGCACTTCCTCGTAATAACTCGACCACAGGTGATCCTATTATAGGAATAGCTTCAGGTACACCTGTCACGATTTTCACTGCCCAATAACCAATTTGGTCCCGAGGCAAGGAATAACCAGTTACACCAAAAGATGCGGTCAATACAGCCAGAACCACCCCTGTAACCCAAGTTAATTCGCGGGGTTTTTTAAATCCACCGGTGAGATACACACGAAATACGTGCAGGATCATCATTAGGACCATCATACTTGCCGACCATCGATGAACCGATCGGATTAACCAGCCAAAGTTAGCTTCAGTCATTATGTATTGAACAGAGGCAAAAGCCTCGGTAACAGTCGGACGATAATAAAAAGTCATAGCAAACCCTGTAGCTACTTGTACTAAAAAACAAGTAAGCGTAATTCCGCCTAGACAATAAAATAGGTTGACATGAGGCGGAACATATTTACTAGTTATATCATCCGCAATTGCCTGAATTTCGAGACGCTCTTCAAACCAATCATATACTTTATTGAGATAGGTAAACCAAGGGGGCTCCCCCTCTTAGAACTGTATATGAGAATTTCATCTCGTACAGCTCAAGCGGAAACACCTAAAAACTTTTTTGTTTGGGGCAGATAATTCTTTTTTCATTTCTTAGTTTGGTCGGAGATTCTATCTTCTCAGAAGATACGAAGGACCAAAAACCCCGAAGTGCTTCTTTGTTCTGATGCTAAGCTAATGCCAAAATATCAAGCCGGCGCATTCATATTTATGTTGATCGTTACAGGCCTCTTGAATCTTCTCTTGCCCTATTTTATTTCTTTTTTTGTAGTTTTCTTTTTTTTTGTAGTGTAGATTGTCTTTTTTTTTATAGGAATTTTCTTGTTGAGACCCTGCAAAATTGATTGAAACCTCAGATTCATACTAGAACCACGATGAGTCACTAAAGCCTCAAGCTAAGCTCGAAGGTTCCTTGAGTAAGAACCATTTGATTATCACTTAGAATTGATGTAATGACTAAAAATCCAGAGAAACATTTGTCCTTTGATTCAAATAACCATAAGCATTTGAAGGAAGAAAAATCCTTCGATCTCGGATTCGAACTATGATTCTAACTATATTGATTGCATTTTTTTTAGTGCGGTCACGAGGTTTGAATAATTAGGTATGAATCATAGTGCTAATGTTTCTTGATCTATTCTATGGATTCCGTGCTCCAGAGATTCTAATGAATATCAGACGAGGTGGAACCATCTCTCTCGAGATGAGAGACCATTCTCTATACTATCAATAGGATCAATTTGTCCAAGTCACACACTCATATTCCGAAAATCCCGAAACAAAGGAATTCCACAGGCGAACTACCCTACCAATATATTATATATAGTAATAACTAAATTCATCAGAAATCATAACAAAAATGATGAATTCACTAAGAAAACTTATAAAAGCAGCTATCCTGGCTACGATTCTAGGAACCATCACGTATAGTGGTAGTCAGGTCGAACTACCCTATCAAAAGAGATAGATCAGAAAATTCATCTTCAATACACATTCAATACCAACCAAGATAACTATGAACGAACTTGTGAAAACAGCTATTATGGCTCTGATTATCGGAACCATGATGTATAGTGGTCGTAAATCCAGATATTTACCGACTGACGTGCCTAGGGTCCAAATTAGTCTAACTCTCGAGATAGAAAATTCTTCGCTGGAAGAAAGATACGAGTCTGACCATTCTTCCATGGAAGAAAGCTCCAACACCGAAGATTCTTCCATGGAAGAAAGCTCCAATACCGAAGATTCTTCTATGGAGGAAGGATACGACGCTGACTATTCTTCTAAAGGGGACGGATCTGATTCTTCTATGGAGGAAGGATACGACGCCGACTATTCTTCTAAAGGGGACGGATCTGATTCTTCGATGGAGGAAAGATCCGACTCTTCGATAGAGAAAGGATACGACGCTGACTATTCTTTGATGGAGGAAGGATCTGACACCGAAGATTCTTCTATAGAGAAAGTATCCGACACCGAAGATTCGTCGATGGTACAAGGATACGAAGTTCCCCATTCCTCTATGACGGAAGGATCCAACACAGAAGATTCTTCTCTGGCGAAAGGATACGAAGCGGACCTGGAGCAAGGATCTGACACCGAAGATTCTTTTATGGACTAAGCCTAGTATTCTATGTAGCGCAAGGGTCCTTCTAGCTCTCTATATTTCTAAAATTTATACAGAATAGATGAGGGTTGTTTCCTTGATTCGAGTATAGGATTACGGATTTGAGACTTGAGGCCCCTAAAGCAAGGGGCCTCAACCGAGTTATTTTGGGTTAAAAAATTAAGGCTTCTTGGTTCTTATGGTATAGATCTAATTCATTGAGATTCCGTCCAGTAAAACAGAAGAATTATAAATCTCCAAGAGAATAGATAGAAAAACTGCAAATAAAGCCATTGCGACACCCATCAAAGGAGTGGTTCCCCATCCCGGAGCCACTTTCCCATATTCCGAATTCAACGGTTTCAATAAAGCCCCTACTGTTGTTCGTCGTGGACCAGATCTAGAACTACCCTCAACGGTTTGTGTCCCCATAAATACTTTGTTTTGTTGAGATCTGTTGACTTTGTATACCCTTCCGTTTTAAATAAACAATCTTATCATAGATCCATTGTAGTCTTGAAATTCTCTAATTATGGAAACAGCAACCCTAGTCACCATCTTTCTTTCTGGCTCACTTGTAAGTTTTACCGGGTACGCCTTATATACCGCCTTTGGGCAACCCTCTCAACAACTAAGAGACCCATTCGAGGAACACGGAGACTAGTTGAAGTAATGAGCCTCCCCAATTCCAATAGGGAAGGCTCATTACTTCAATCGCGGCACAATCATTTCACCTTTTTATTTTTAATTGGAACCCTCGGTGGTTCTCGAAAAAAGATAGCGAAAAAAATAATCCCTAGAGTAGAGACTAAGAGGAATGTATAAACCAATGCTTCCATAGATTCGATCGTGGTTTACAATTATAGCTTCCATATCTGCTCATTTGGTGGGATCATATCCCAGATAAAGTAAAGAAAGGGCAAGAGTCAAAAGTCGGTGATCCAAAAATCATGGTTTCTCTACTACCCGGTATTAACTCAAAAAAAGAAAATAAAGGCGAAAAAACCAAGGTAATGTTGTATCAGACTACCTGTCTCCTTGTAGTTGGATCTCCAAGTTTTTGGAATGCTCCAAATTCCACTTGAGCATCCAAATCTGGGTCAATGCCAGCAAAAACATCTCTGAACAAAGTTCTCGCACCGTGCCAAATGTGCCCGAAAAAGAAAAGCAAAGCAAATGAAACATGGCCAAAAGTAAACCAACCCCTGGGACTGCTACGAAAAACACCATCCGATTTCAAAGTAGCCCGATCTAATTCAAAAATTTCACCCAATTGAGCACGTCTAGCGTATTTTTTCACAGTAGCAGGATCGCTATAACTGACTCCATTGAGTTCACCACCAAAGAACTCAACAGTTACACCGACTTGTTCGACACTATACTTCGACTCTGCCCTTCGAAAAGGAACGTCGGCTCTCACAATTCCGTCTCCGTCTACCAAAACGACTGGAAATGTTTCAAAAAAAGTAGGCATACGGCGTACAAAAAGCTCGCGGCCTTCTTTTTCTCTAAAGATAGGATGTCCTAGCCATCCAACTGCTATTCCATCCCCATTGTCCATTGAACCCGCTCGGAATAATCCCCCTTTAGCTGGATTATTTCCGATATAATCATAAAAAGCTAATTTTTCTGGAATTTTAGACCAAGCTTCTGAGAAACTCTGATTTTCGGTTAGGCTAGCGCCAACTCTTCGATATATTTCTTGCTGGAAGTATCCTTGATCCCATTGATACCGGGTGGGCCCAAATAATTCGATTGGGGTCGTTGCGGAACCATACCACATAGTTCCAGCAACAACAAAAGCTGCAAAAAAGACAGCAGCGATACTACTAGAAAGTACAGTTTCAATATTACCCATACGTAATCCTTTGTATAAACGTTGGGGCGGACGGACACTAAGATGAAATAGGCCCGCCAATATACCCAATGTCCCTGCTGCAATATGATGAGAGGCTATTCCTCCTGGAACAAAAGGATCAAAACCTTCGACACCCCATGCAGGATTTACAGATTGTACTTTTCCCGTGAGTCCATACGGATCGGACACCCATATTCCAGGACCATACAAACCTGTTACATGAAATGCGCCAAACCCAAAGCAAGCTAGCCCTGAGAGAAATAAATGAATTCCAAAGATCTTGGGCAAATCCAAAGAAGGTTTTCCTGTACGCTCATCACAGAATATTTCTAGATCCCAATACACCCAATGCCAGATAGCGGCCAAGAAGCACAAACCAGAAAATACAATATGTGCCCCGGCCACACCTTCGTAACTCCAAATACCCGGATTCATTATAGTGCCTCCTGCAATACTCCAACCCCCCCACGAATTGGTTATTCCTAAACGAGTCATGAATGGGATAACGAACATACCCTGTCTCCACATCGGATCAAGAACGGGATCAGAGGGATCAAAAACTGCTAATTCGTATAAAGCCATCGACCCGGCCCAACCCGAAACTAGAGCAGTATGCATTATATGGACAGAAAGCAACCGACCAGGATCATTCAATACGACAGTATGAACACGATACCAAGGCAAACCCATGGAAAGACCTCTTTCTCAAAGAAAAATAGACACTATGTAACTTTCTCGCATTGGGAACTAGGGACTTTCCCCTTTCAATGGATTATCTCGAAGCGTGGGTAAATATTGAGTCCATTCCCTTGGGAATAACAGACCAATTCTGTTTGTAGGAACAAATAGAAACAGATCTATTCTATACCCGATACGTATCAATCCGCAATGCAGCATTGGTCTGGGTCTATTTTCTTGGGTCTATTTTCTATCGGCCACTGCTAGGTCTTATTCTATGAACTTTTTAATCTATGGAAAAAAGGAAAACCCGAGCCACTACGAAAAAACGCTTTCGCATAGAGAGAGGAGAGACAAGCTCTCGAGCTTTCGTCTCATGCCTGTTGGTATTCCGAAAGTTCCGTTTCTGATTCCTAAAGATGAAGCGGCAACATGGGTAGATGTCTAGTGCGACTTGGCATCCATAATGGGTCTTATGGGATTTCCCCATGGTCTTGCCCCATCAAGATAGTCTCTCTTTCTCCCCAAAAAAGTTGAGTAACTGATCAAGAATTGAAAGTTTGAACTCAAAGCCAATAAGTTCAATTGGGAGATTCATATTTCTATTGTCAATTCTATTTTCAAATGGAATAATTTATGGTTGGTTTGGTTAGACCACTAAAATGAAGGATCCAGGCTCCGCTCATAAAATACCCAATTGGTCAAATTAGGAATACGTAAAATTCTCCTTTGTATCAGAACATAAAAGATTCCTATTGATTAGACCCTAGAAGTGATTAAATATATATATATATATCCCACTCGAGGTTTGACTGGTCGATCTTTACCCGGAGTAGATCCTAAATCTAAAAGAATAGAAGAAGCCCATTCCGTAACAAGAAAATGACACCATAATTGTAAATCCAATTTGGAGTTCGATGAAATAAAACTAAACCTCAATGCAAAGTAAATTCGACACGTTTCAAGTTTCATGACTTCTTTATTTGGGGGGAAGTGTACCAAACCTTATTTTTCTTGAAAAATGGAAGAAAATAAAGTATGCTCGGTAGGAGTTAGAAAAATCCTGCTATGAAACAATGAAAAGGGCTAGAATTTCCACATTGCAATTTGTTGAATCGTATGCACTAAAAACATGCGTGTATGGTTCCTAAGGGATACAATTTTGTCTTAATCAATCGACTTCATCGAGAAAGATGCCTTTTTTTATGCCAACCACTTGATTTCGAGATCACGAATAACCTTGTGGGTCTCCTGGTATTTCTCAGTAGAGAAGATATGACCCGGAATCAGTTTCTGTTTATACACTGTAGAGGCGGATGGGTATTATGCGGAATGGGTCTCTTTGATATGATGCGAGGTGTACCACCCTATGTCTTTACACTAAGCATAGGGTTGGCCTACTCAATGGGATCCTTGGTCCTGACCGGTGGAGAAAAGGGCGAACGTATAGCATTCCCTCACGGTTAAAGTCGTGCCAATGCATTTTGATTTCTTATTTGAGAGAAAAAAGAAGACTATGCCTTCGCTATATGGAATATGAATCACATACTAAGTAATAGTAGCATGGCACTTCAAACTTGCAAGGCGCAATTATTGTTTTTTCATACGATGAGATTCCGTATCGAGAGAGTGGTATGAAACAAAAAGCATTTCAGATTAGATCTTATCTATCGGGGATCCATTTCCGCGTCACAAACTTTTTTGTTTTCAGACCCTAAGTCCCTTTCCACATTTAGTGTATGATAGATTTTGAAAATGAAAACAAAACTACGATCATTTTTCCTTAGTTGATTAAATAAAAAAGAAACGTTGGGATTGCCGAATCGCAAACGAGAAAAATAGATAAAGCACCGGAGCCATCATAGTACTCTCCTAGTATTAATTATTAATATTTTTAAATTCTCCCGACTCGAAGGGAAGGGTGGTAACTAGATCATTGAACAATCCTCGGGTCTTAGAAATCCGAAAATCCTATTTTTATCTTTCTTTATTCATTATTCATTTATTCAGTGGAAGTGAAATGCAAAACAAAAACCGAATTCAATCGTAGAGCCGTATGCAATGCACAAACGATGCTTGTATGGTTGTTCAACTCTCTCTTTTTTTTGTTCTTATAATCTATCCATTACGGTACCTCTTTACTTCGCCAAATCGTGCGAAATAGAGGAATCCGATGAGATTATCATCAGATCATTAGGGTAATGATGCACCAACCTATAAGTTCTTATATTGGGCCCGAAATAGGGGAGGTGTACGAAGAGGGGGATGAATTTGAAACTATACGCAACCAGGTCATACATCTTTATACCCAAACAACAGGACACACCTTTGCTGTTATATATAGGGACATACACAGGGATGGTTTCCTGTCACCAAAAGAAGCCAAAGATCATGGAATTGTTGATGCGGTAGGAATTGACTTGCCATTGGGTAAATGGCAGAAGATGCGGCTGTTCCGTCCGCCTTTGCCTCCGGGTTATGTTTGGGAGTTAGGGAGGAATTTGCATATAGAGGAATCCGATGAGATATCATCAGATGATGAGATATCATCAGATCATTAGGGTCATGATGCACCCACCTATTAGTTCGTATATTGTATTGGGCCCGAAATAGGGGAGTTGGCGTGAATAAGAATTCCAAGAAAAAGACAAGGAATAGGGATGCCTTTGGAATGAAAGACAATTCTGAATCTGCTTTATTTAGGAACAAGGAAGCTATAAGTAATGCAACATATACGATGGCTCTATTCTTTTCTTTGGGTCCTGTAACCCATCCTCTTGGCCAAGAGTCTCCCTACCTAGGCAAAGAGTTAGCCGAAACGACTTAGCAGAAAAAAAAGATGGAAAGAATGAATGGCTGGAAGCAACTGTATGCAATGGGCAAAGGATGCCTAGCTATACAGTGGCTCTATTCTTTGGGTCCTGTAACCCATCCGTTAACGTATACCGGACCTATTTTCCTTCGCCAAGTCGTACGAAATAAAGAAATACCGACGGATGTGATATCATTATTAACTTATATCATGATTTTAGAATCATCCGGTTAGGATCGATCTAAACCAGCCCATTCTCTATATAATTCACATGCCAACTATTAAACAACTTATTAGAAACACAAGACAGCCAATCAGAAATGTCAAAAAAGCCCGCGCTCTTCGGGGATGTCCTCAGCGTCGAGGAACATGTACTAGGGTGTATGTGCGACTCGTTCAGATCATGAACTGAACCAAAAGAAAGGAGACAATTTTTGCAGTATCAAAGATCAGTACCAATGAATAGGATAAAATCAATGAATAAGATAGAGTGGAAGAACGCCATTCACTATCTAAAAAAAAAAACCTTTAATTGTGTATGAAATTTATGGTTTCCATTGGTATAAATCCGATCACCTCAATTGGAGATGAGAAGCAATTCCCCATTGGTAGCAAATGGTTATCCATTAAGCGGGGGAAATCTTATTTAAGAAGCATAAAAATGCTGCTCCTACTCTTGCAAGAACGGACTCACAGGGTCAGCTACCTAACCAACCTTCATAATTAAATGCCGTTACTGTATAGGTAGATCTTATTGTGAAAAGACCTATTACTGGATAATTCATGGGTAGAGCCAACGAGTGTGAACTATACAAGTTACTAAATAAGGAAGGGGCTCCGGTGTATAGAAAGGACCTCACCGTTTAAAAAGTAACCATAGAAACGATGGAACCCACTATTTTTTTATTCATTTATATTTCTTATTAAAATTGACTTTGACTAGTTTTTTGATCAATCTAATTTTTTATATTTTGAATTTCGAGGTGAAATGCCTGGAAAAAATCGTGGTTGGGAAGGTTATCGTAGCAAAAGCCATTGGAATTTTTTTTTTATACATCGGAAGAATCCGTTTTGTTATTAATAGACCTGGAGGGGAGAAAAGAATGACTGAAAGAAAGGAAAGCTATGAGTTATTCATCAAAGTTTCAGTGGATTTAATGACCAGAATTAAACGAGGATATATAGCTCGTAGACGTAGAACAAAAATGCGTCTATTTTCATCAACTTTTCAAGGGGCCCATTCAAGACTTACTCGAACTATGACTCAACAGAAAACGAGAGCTTTGGGTTCTGCTCATAGGGATAGAAGCAGGAAAAAGAGAGATTTTCGCCGTTTGTGGATCACTCGTATAAATGCAGGAATTCGTGAGATTAAGGTATTCCATAGTTATAGTGTATTTATACACAATCTCCACAAGAAGCACTTGCTTCTTAATCGAAAAATACTATCGCAACTCGCTATAGCAAATCGAAATTGTCTTTCCCTGATTACTAATGAGATCATGCATTTTGCAGGGTTAATTTTGCAAGGAGGGGTTTAAACGAAGTTCCCCGGAGAATGAACTCCGGGAAGGTGAAGTATAAATGAATAGGATAAGGTAGTCAAAATGAACGAGCACGAGTCACTAAAAAAAAAATTCTTCTTTTTCTTCCCCGATTCGGATTCTTTTTGGTTTCTTCCGCCGTGACAATCCTTGGGTTCTCTCATTTTTCGAACAAAACATCCACCCTAGTTGGATTAAAGATTGGAATTTTGATTCCTTTTCTTCCATTGTGGCCGTAGGCCCATTTTTTTTCTGGTTTTAGGACCTTTTTTATTTTTAGCCCTAGGGGTTGGCTTAAATCTTGGTCTTTCAAATGGTTTCGCGTTTTTCTTCAAATAAAGAAAAGGTAACAAAGATAAAATACGAGCTTGTTTTATAGCAAGCGTCATTAATCGTTGTTGTTTCAAGGTCAATCGATTAACTCGTCTCGATAATAGTTTTCCGTCGTCACTAACAAATCGACTAATTAAACTCATGTTTCTATAATCAATTCGATCCCCTGATCTAATTGTGGGCAAACGCCTACGAACCGATTGCTTGGATTTCGATTTTAGAACGGGTTTCTTGGATTTCAGAAAGGGTTGCTTAGATTTCAGAACGGGTTTCTTGGATTTCAGAAAGGGTCGCTTGGGTTTATCCATGGTCTTGAGTCCTTATCTCTAAAATCCTATTTCTGAATTCGAATTTGGGATCCGACCGAAATAGGATTTGATTTGTTTATATATATTATAGGTAATTTTTTCTTGGTACTGGGAAAGGTGGCAGTTCTGTTCAATCTATTTCTTTATTTTCAATCTATTTTTTTATTTCCCCATGAATTGTATGCTTGTAACAATAGGGGCAGAATTTTCTCAATTCCAATCGACTAGGTGTCTTGTGTCGATTCTTTTGAGTAATATATCTGGAAATGCCCGGCGATTCCTTAGTAACATTGTTTCGCACACAACTGGTACATTCCAAAATAACTCTGACTCTTACATCTTTACCCTTGGCCATGAACCTCCTGTACATTTTGGATTCACTCAACTCTTCTATTTTCAATCCGAAACGAAGAAAAAAAAAGGAAAAAAATAGAAGTGGCTAACCCAAAATCTGATTAGGAACGATTTCGAGCGTAATATTCAAAAGTAATACAATGATTTTTAACTCTCAATTTTTTTAAATCCCAATAGAGTAGTTCATTAAAGTATCTTGTATGATTTTGTTACCCTAGACCTATTATTTCTATTTAGGTACTCCCTCTATGAATTTGAGCCTAATCGCAAGTTTCGCCGAGGTTGAATCCACTTTGATCCTTTTTCTGTACTCCTTTCTTTATCCTAAAAAATGGAAAAATAAGAAAACAAAGAACGAGAGAGAGGAAGAGGTATTAGTCCCCGATAATTTATTGTATCGCTAATCTTCTTCATCCCTTCCCATGTCAATAACTAGAATGAAAAAAGGGGAATGTCAATGCATCCGGGAAGAAACGATTGATCTCTATCAATAGACCTGCTAAAGACCCGAACCATAGAGTACTTAGCACAGGGGCCGCGGAGAGATATGTTTTTAGATCTCGCATTGAAAATTCTCCTTCTTTATTGAAATACATATATGATCAGATGCATAGGTCGTTAAGAATCGCTTGTATTTTAGTTGTACGCGGAATCCCTAACAAAAACGGAAAAGGACCTAGTCAATAACACTAAGATTTCCCTTTCCTTAAAACGAAAAAGGGCTGAGTATTGTATTACTGATCAGTATTCATTTATTTATACGTGAGGTTTCATATTTCTCTATTTCCCATCTATCTATAGAATCGAATTCTTTTAGTATTAATATGTATGCATATAATTCTTTCTATTTATAAAATTTTATAGGTTCTATGAGACCAAAAAGAAGAAATGGCAAGATAGATTGTAATGAGGAACTAATGATATGGAAAACAAGACAGAGATTTTATACAATGACACTGTAGACCAATTGAAAGGGATGTAGCGCAGTTTGGTAGCGCGTTTGTTTTGGGTACAAAATGTCACGGGTTCAAATCCTGTCATCCCTACCTATTCTTTCTCGTATGGGCAGTAACGAAAGATCCGTTGAGATCGATTGAATTTGGACATACGGAATCTTTCCGGTTCTGATATTATATATACACGGTCTGGGAGGTACAAAAAAAATCCTTTTCTTTGCGGTCTTATGCATGGTGATAAGAAAGCGCTCTTAGTTCAGTTCGGTAGAACGTGGGTCTCCAAAACCCGATGCCGTGGGTTCAAATCCTACAGAGCGCGATTCTGTTCTTCTTAGGTCAAATTTGAGTGAACTAACTTCACTAACTTGAACAGCAACCTGAATTAACCCACTCCTTTTTTGAGTCTGCAGGAGGTCAATAAAAAAAATGAGATGTTAATGTTACTTAATCAAAGATCCAACTGATCACTGCGTCTATACTGTAAATATGCAGTTACGAATAATCCAACCAAAGTAATCGGAATTAGACCTAACACGATTCCAAATAGTAAAACTTCAATCATTTCGATTTATTTGAAAAGGTAAAAAGAGAGAGGGAATATCTATCCTTAAATATTCATATGAATTGCCCACGAATCTCATCAAGCAAAAATTGACAATTACTGTGGAAAGGCACTCTAGAATCTGCGGAAACATTTCTTTTTATATTTTATACCAGAATTGCTCATTCAATTCATTTCAAATAAGTCGTATCTTGTTCAGACCAATAAATAGAGCCGGGGTTATAGTTGACGCCACCAATAGAAAGCCGAAATAACTAGTTATAGTAGGCATGAAGGAGCTAAAGGAGATACCTTCTTTTTATCTTTTTATACATATGGTTCTAAAACACTTACCTAAGTTTCCACTTTTGAAAGATAGGAGGATATGAAAAAATACCAATTGATAAAATCTGTTCCAATTTCAGTTTGATTCATCAGTCATTCTGGGGGGCCCTA